CAAATATTTTCTTCGGTATCAATCAAATAATACCATATGAAGATACAAGGAAGAGAGGCATTCTCCTTCCGCCTAAATACTTGGATGTAGCAGCATGGGTTGTCACTGCCCAACCCCAGCTGTGCATCGCGTGGAAATACTTATATCTCCTCCGGAATAGACGGGTGATCATTTTCCTAGCAAGTGATTCCGGGTGTGAAAAGACAAATACAAGCTAGATAGGAAAATGTCAGGATCAATTACCGAAGAAGATATAACTATTTCGTAAGTTGTAGAGACAGACTAGTTGGGGCAGCAGAAGCAGAACCGGCTTTTAATAGAAATCATTCGAAAAAAAAAAGTTCGCGTCACAATTTAATTTGAAGTGAGTCTAGAATAAAGTATTCCGTGTGATCCCGATAATGGGATCTATTAATATACCCGATAGGATTGATGCTAGTGCACGAATGATCATAGCTATTTCAATAGAACTTTTTGAAATTGATGGAGAAACTAATGAATTTTGTATATAAGTTGTGGATGCATCGCTCCTCCCATTCTTCCCAGTGAACATTAATTTAATTATTTTGAGATAGTAGTAGATAGAGATGACACTTGTGACGAGCGCTACCAGAACTGATGGGTACGAACCAGCTTTCCATCCATGCCGGAAGAGATAGAGTTTACCGAAAAAACCGGATGGTGGAGGGATACCCCCTAGGGATGGTGAACGTAAAACCGGAGAGAATGTTAGAACAGGATCCTTCATGTATAATCCCGCGTAATCCCTAATATTATCAGTTCCGGTTCGTAAACCAAATGGGGTGATACGAGCAAAAGTTCCCAGATTCATGAGTATATAAATAAACGTATAAGTTATCATACTTGCATAACCGTTCTCCGGGTCTGCAGCAAGTATTCCAATCATAATATATCCAATTTGGCTTATGGAGGGATAAGCTAGCATACGTTTCATGCTTATTTGAGTAACGGCAATTAGATTTCCTAATATCATGCTAGAAGTAGCCAATAATCCTACCACCATATGCCACTCATTAGAGAAATGTGGGAAAATTAGACCGAAGAGTCGCGTAAATAAAGCTGGAGCTGCTACTTTAGAGGTAACGGAGAAAAAAGCAACGACTGGTGTAGGAGAGTCAGAGTCGAAAAGGAGATTTTCTATCTTTCCGCTCATTCAGAACCGTGCATGAAATTCTTACTTCACACGGCTCTTGGTTCATAAGAGATTCACGACTGATATTGCTCCCAGAACCTTCCTCGTGTATGTTTCAAATCCATTATTCCTTGAATAATTCATAATTATTCAATATGAGGACTAATTGTTAACTTCTCGAAGAATCCCTCATCATTTGTTTAGATTACCCACCAGCAGTTTCGTCTCGAATTTTTTCTTGCTTGTTTGTCCTTCTTCATTTTTCACCGAAATCCTTTCAAGGACTAAAACTACTTGTTGAGTTGGTAGGCACACACGCCCGGCAGGGGAGACAAATTGTGACTTTTTTCGTTCCTAGTG